AAAAAAAAAAAATTCTTTTTTCCTTAGTTTATTTGATCAAATAAAAAAGCCACTTTGGGATTGCTGAATGACAGACAAATAACAGACAAAAAAATATAATCAATATATAAAGCAACGGAGCCATCATAGTATTTTTGAATTCCTCTGAAAGGAAGGGTGGTAAGTTGATCATTTACCGATCGGGGTCTGATCGATCCTATTTTTTCTTTATTTTATGGAAGGTAAGGGTCAATTTTATTGTAGAGCCGTATGCAATGCATAATGCCCGTACGGTTGTTCGATTCTATCTTTTTTTCTTGTTATTCTTTTATCTTTCTTTGTATCTTCCCCTCATATCATGAAAAATAGAGAATCCTTTTATTATCTTATATTATCAGGGTAATGATCCATCAACCTGCTGGTTCTTTTTCTGAAGTAGCAACGGGAGAATTCATCCTGGAAGTGGGAGAACTGCTGAAACTACGTGAAACCCTGACAAGGGTTTATGTACAAAGAACGGGCAAACCCGTATGGGTTGTATCCGAAGACATGGAAAGAGATGTTTTTATGTCAGCAACAGAGGCCCAAGCTTATGGAATTGTTGATCTTGTAGCGGTTGAATGACAATAGCCTAGATTTCACGTCAATTCTGAAATTCACCCTGCCGAGTTTAATATTAATATTCTATGACTTTTTTTATTATTCTATATTCTATTGAATAAAAGTAATTCATAATCATCCGGTTAGGATCGATCTAAACCAGCCCATTATGTATAGGATTCAACATGCCAACGATTAAACAACTTATTAGAAATACAAGACAGCCAATTAGAAATGTCACAAAATCCCCCGCGCTTCGGGGATGCCCTCAGCGTCGAGGAACATGTACTAGGGTGTATGTGCGACTCGTTCAGATCATGAACTAGAACAAAGGAAAGAGAACAATGTTCGAATATCAATGATCAAATAGGATAGACCGGAAAAACGAACTACATTTCCTATCTAAAAATCGATGATATCCCTTTTATTGTGTATGAAATTTATGGTTTCTATTGGTGTAAATCCACTCACCTCAATTCAAGATGAGAAGCAATTCTCCATTGGTAGCAAATGGTTATCCATTAAGCGGAGGAAATCTTAGTTAAAATAAACCCCTCTTGCAAGAACGGACTAACAGGGTCAGCTACCCAGCCAATCTTCATAATTAAATACCGTTACTGTATAGGTAGAGCTCGTTGTGAAAGACCTATTACTGGATAATTCATGGGTAGAGCCGAAGAATGTGAACTATACAAGTTAGCAATAACATTGATTAAATGAAGTAAAGGCTCCGGTGTATAGAGAAGACCTCACCGTTTAAGAAGTAACCATAGAAACGATGGAATCCACTATTTCTTTATCATTACTTTTCTTTTTTAATACCTAGTATAGTACAATTTCGTATTTCGAGGTGAAATGCCTCGAAAAAAAGAAAAATTGTGGTTGGGAAGGTTATAGTAGCCAAAGCCATTGGAATTATTAGTTTATACATTGGAAAAATCCGTTTTGTTATTCATATACTAGGAAAGGGGCAAAAGAATAACTGAAAGAAAGGAAATCGATTAGTTATTCATTAAAGTTTCATTTATTCAATGACCAGAATTAGACGGGGATATATCGCTCGGAGACGTAGAACAAAAATTCGTTTATTTGCATCAAGCTTTCGGGGGGCTCATTCAAGACTTACTCGAACTATTACTCAACAAAAAATAAGAGCTTTGGTTTCGGCTCATCGGGATAGGGATAGGCAAAAAATCAATTTTCGTCGTTTGTGGATCACTCGAATAAATGCAGCAATTCGCGAAAGGGGGGTATGCTATAGTTATAGTAGATTCATAAATGATCTGTACAAGAGACAATTGCTTCTTAATCGTAAAATACTTGCACAAATAGCTATATCAAATAGGAATTGTCTTTATATGATTTCCAATGAGATCATAAAAGAAGTAAGTTGGAAGGAATCCACCGGTTAAACGGAGTTGCCCGGAGAATGAACTCCGGGAAGGTCGAATAAAAATGAATAGAATATGATAAATATGAGAAAGTAGTCAAAATAAATATGAATCAACACGTTCACTAAAAAAATTTCTTCTTCCCAGATTATTCTTTTTTTTCTTACGACACAAGAATTCAATCCGGATTCTTGGATTTTTCCAACAAAATAGAAATCCGCGTTTGAGTTCGGATGGGGATTTGAATTCAAGTGAATAAAGAGTAAACCTATCTTTTTCTGGCTCTAAGACTAGGAGTTCTAGTGGTCGACTCGGTTCTTTCAAATTGTTTCTCATTATTAAGAAAAGGTAACAAAGATAAAATACGAGCTTGTTTTATAGCAATAGTAATTAATCGTTGTTGTTTCAAGGTCAATCTATTTACTCGTCTAGATAATATTTTTCCCTGTTCACTAATAAATCGACTAATTAAACTCATGTTTTTATAATCAATTCGATCCCCCGATTGGATCGGGGGCAAACGCTTACGA